TTTTTAGTCCAGCAAAGTAAATGTAAATAGTAAAGAAAAAAACAAGAAAAAAAGAATTATAAAATAATAAGAAGAACTCACATTTGGATTCTATTTTGACTCTATATCATAGGAATGGAAATAGTTCTTCTTATTATTGTTGTTGCTTTAATAACAAGCATTTTTGTTTTCAAATCAGATAAATTTTTTTCTATCTATGATTCATTGGAACAAAAAAGGGCCTGGATAGGTCAGTACCTATCCGGGCCGTGGGAATAAAATAAAAAGGCCCTTTTGAACAAACTCAAAGAAAGATTCTTTTTTTTTTCTATATTTCTATTGGAAATATATTTTTCGAGCCCTTACTTTATGGAATTGGAATTGCTGATAAAAGTTGTATATATCTATATAATAAAAAGAGATAAAAAAATAATAAAGAAAGATAAAGAAAGACTTTTTCAATCTTTACTTTATGTATGGGAGAGATGGCTGAGTGGACTAAAGCGGCGGATTGCTAATCCGTTGTACGAGTTATTCGTACCGAGGGTTCGAATCCCTCTCTTTCCGTTTCCATTGATGAATTGATATTTTATTTATCTTTCGAATTTCTCGAACCCTTTTTCTTTTTTCATAGTTAAAGGTGTGGAATAGATAAAATCCGAAGAAAATTTGAAAATCAAGTAAGGAAAATGCCTTTATTTTTTATTCTTCATTCTTCACGCCCAGGATTACGTCCCGGATCATTAGATAGGAATCCGAAGATGAAGAGAGAAACAAAGAATATCACTACTGTGTAAACGAAGAGTTTGAGAGTAAGCATTACACAATCTCCAAGATCATTTTTTGGGAAAAAGAGAATAGATTTTCCATTTTTATACCACATATCCTATTTTGACTCCTATTTTGACACCAAGACATGAGAAGTAGTTTCTAGAAATGGAAAAGCATTTTCAAAAAATCATTTGTAATTAAGAGTCTTTCATTGCCAAAATTTTCTTTCATACCCACAATTAGATATTGTGGGGGACCCTAATTAATAGTGCCTTTCACTGGAAAAAGGAAAGGGTTAGAATGAGGTGATACAGATTTATTGCGACTATCCGATACTTTGACTTTCAATGTTTTAATTGAGGGTTCATAATCTAAGATTTTTCTAATCTTATCAATTGTTAGAATTTTTTTTCTCGAAGAAATCATGAATTTTTCTAGGGCAGTATTAAATATTTCATCGAAAACTTACAGCGGCTTGCCAAACAAAGGCTAAGAGAAAAAAGAACAGAGGTATGACTGGCATAACATCTACGATTGGATTCAAAAAAGCATAGGCTTCGGGCAATTTGGCGAAGAAAAAATTACTCGAATAAAGGGCAGAATTAAGACAGATACAGATCAAACTAAAGATATTAAGCATAACAAACATTTTGTTCTTGGAGATAATTGAATTTTGATTGAGTTATTGATATGGTATTGATATAAGGGAAAAAAGAATAAAGTAGGGTAGACCAAAAAATCCTTCTTTTTCTTTTAACTCACCCAATCAAGAATACTTCAAGTCTCAAAAGAGAATAGAAGAAATCATACTTTCATAAATATCTTAATTGAATTATATGTAATGATCAATAAATTCAGTTTAATTCTATGTCTATACGTGTCAAAATCCTAGCAACAATCTAATCTATTCCATAAATATTTGGACTGGAATTGACGAACGACTAATAACAATATTAGTGTTTATTAGTGTCGACTAGAAATCTAAATGGGGCGTGGCCAAGTGGTAAGGCAACGGGTTTTGGTCCCGCTATTCGGAGGTTCGAATCCTTCCGTCCCAGAGCATACCAATTATATCAGAATAAAGATTGCTTTAAAAGTCGGAGGGGCCTTTGATTCTATGCCCATCCCCTTCATATTGAAGGTTAGTTACTTAGAAAAACCTTACGTCTCATATCCATTTGCATTCTCAATGATGCATTCTAGATCGAAATCCGAAAGAAAAGCCTCTATATTCCCTATCTATTATTCCCTATCCCTTAAATGAGGTAGCCTAATTATTAATTATTAATTCTCTGTGGATTGTTTTATTAAAAAATAAACAAGAGGGTTTTCTTGGTACTAATGGAATTCAATTAATGGGATTAAGTCTCTTAAGGCTAGGTTAGGGGAAACTCAAATAAAAATAGGAACAAAGACTCGTTTGGCTTTGTACCTAGACAAGATAGTCTAGCATCCCGTAAAAGAGGATCTTTTTTTTTATTTATGATTCATCATCCCATATTATTTGTGAAATAGATCAGTAAATAGATCAGTAGTGGAAGGTATCAATTTCAATATCGGTGTCTGTACAAATCTCATTAACAAACAATCAAGTTACATATGTAACAAATCCATTTTCTTTGAACCTCAGTTTTAGGTATTTCGTCTTTGGCTCTAATGAATTATTGTAAATCTATTATTGTAAATCTATGTAACAATTCAGACGGGGCAATTCATACATTCTATTTACTTTTTACTTTATGGGAAGATTCTTATGGAAAAATTACAGAAAGATTACTGAACCTCAAGTCAAACAAAATATAACAAAATACCTAAAAAATGAGGAAGGAAATTTTGAGATGTATGTATTTGTTATCGTTCTATTTCAGCGACAATGAGGTTTCGATTTTCGTGAAAAAGATTTATGATCTTTAAAATTTTTTAAATTAAAATATTTCACATAGAATATCCATAATTACTTCCAGTAACAATTGTTCAGTCTAAGATACAGAAATCTCCTATTCTTTCGGTTCTTATTTTATCAATCATATGAAAGAATAACGATCTAAATCTTCTTCACGAAAAAAAACGAAGAGAAATTGGATTTGTTTTTGATCTATCTATTTGCTTTAAATCATTGTTGGTTCAGTTCAAAACGAAACATGGATTTATCTCTCTTATTTATAAGGATCAAATGCGGTTTTTTTTATTGTTTGTAAAACTTTATTCAACTCAAATAATGATGTAATGATGTCGAAGTAGTCAATTTTTTCAATTAAATATTTGTAATGATTTATTATTAGATTAGTCTTTCGTACTTGAAGAAGTATTAGATTGATGAATCTATCCTATTGTGTCACTTGAAGATGCAGATTCAAAAATAACTCATTTATTTTATATTTGTATCCTTTTATTTTTATATAAATTTGATTTTTATAAAAATTTTTATAAATATATAAATATAAATGTCTATTATATTATGTATTATAAAATATATAATAATATTATATTTTATCATATCTATAATTATTTTAGAATATTTATAATAATATATATATAATTATAGATATTCTATTATTATTATACTATTTATATATTATAGATATATTATAGATAAATTATAGATATTAGAATATCTAATTTTATATTTATATGTAATTTTATAGGTATAAAAGATATAAAAATATAAATCATTTTATAGATATATAATCTATCTAGATTATAGATATAAGAAAATCTAATAAAAAATGTTGCATTCATACAATAAAATACGGGATTAAGTTGAATTCTTGATGAGACATCTTCAGAAAAATATCTACACATCCATAAAAAAAAAGAAACAAGTATAGATTACTATGTACCGACTAAAACAATGACTATTCATGGTTCCATAATTGAATCAATTACATACCGGCTCCAAACTAGAGGAATGTTATGGTAAAACTTCGTTTGAAACGATGTGGTAGAAAGCAACGTGCGACTTGAAGGACATGATCAGTTGTGGATTTTTACACCCACCATTTTTTTATATTCAAATTTTATTATATAGTTATATAGGAATGAAGGTGCTCTTGGCTCGACATCGTTTGTTCTGCTCCACTAGAAGAACCCCTCTTTTCTTTTTTTGTTGGGTTGTAATGTAAATAGTACATGATGGAGCTCGAGTAGAAAGTATTGATTCATTTCTCGGGGGCAAGGATCTAGGGTTAGTGCCAATCAAGAAGTTGGAAATACTTTGTAAGTATATCTTCGATATAGACGAAAGGATACAATTCAAGCAAGTTTAAAATCCAAAAAGAAAATTTGTTTGAATTTGTAGAACACTTTCAATCAAAAGTGTATCGTGCGGGAATCAACCGTTCGTATGATTCTTTGATAAAAATAAATCACAAAAAAAAGGTATGTTGCTGCCATTTTGAAAGGATTAAGGATCATCGAAGTAATGTCTAAACCCAATGATTTAAAACAGAAATAAAGGATCCCGGAACAAGGAAACGCCGTTTTCAATTGTCTCAAAAACTAGGATTAGGATCAGAATGACGAATACAATAGATTTTAAACGAGACAAACAAAAAGGGGGTTAGAGACCGCTCAATAAATGAAATGCCTAAGGGTTGTCCTTTGAGCTATTTGAGAGTTATCCAACTTGAGTTATGAGTACGAATGATTTTATATTTTTGGGGAAAGAAGAACAAAAAAAAGGACTTAAATTAAATCATAGTCTAATGAATTTGATGATTTTATAGATCTATTTGCCATTGGAATTCTATACATCGACATAACTTTGAATCATTTTTTCTCGAGCCGTACGAGGAGAAAACTTCTTATACGTTTCTAGGGGGGGGGGGGTATTGTTCACCTACATCTATCCCAATGAGCCGTCTATCGAATCGTTGCAATTGATGCTCGATCCCGAAGAGAAGGAAGAGATCTTCGGAAAGTGGGTTTTTATGATCCGATAAAGAATCAAACTTATTCAAATGTTCCTGCTATTCTATATTTCCTTGAAAAAGGAGCTCAACCTACAGGAACTGTTCATGATATTTCAAAGAAAGCGGAGGTTTTTACGGAACTTCGTCTTAATCAAACGAAATTCAAATTCAATCAATGAAATACAAAAAACGAGGGGGGGATGACTCGTATATAGCTTTGTATAACTTTCTCTACTACTGCCCCTTAATCTATCTTATTGATATAAGATGGATAGAAAAAAGATCAAGTGAATAGATGAAGGAATTATATCTAGAAATATAAAATTCTGACATTACCTT